AATAATAGAGTTTCTATGTTTTTTTTTTTTTTTTTTTTTGTTATTTTTCTTTATTGTGATAATAGAGTGATTTTTTAAAAAAAATATATAAATTGTTATTATTTTAATAATTTTATTTAGTAATTAAATTTAATTAAAAATTACAAATTAGGTATTTTTTTTTTGTATATATATATATATATATATTTATATAATGTATATAAATAGTTAATTTATATATATAAATTCTTTACTGGAACATATATTTATTTAATAATATATAAATAATTTATATATCATATAATATTTATACCTATTAGATAAAATTTTATTAATAAATGTTTAATATAAATCCATACTTCATCAAATTTGAAAATTTTTTTTTGAAATCTTAATTAATAGAAATCTAACAATTAATTAAATATTTATATATTAATAGATATCTATTAATCTTATTATATATATAGACCAAAAATAAATTTCTGCACGGCTCAATAGGGTTTTCATATACCCCCTTAAAATCTCTGATTTTTAAAAAAAAAAAAAAAAAAACGTAGATGAATTTTATATTAGGGCTTACAAAAATCTGAAAAATTTGAAAATTTTAAAAAAAAAAAAATTTTTTAAATATGATTTTCATTTTGTTTAAATTTTTGATTTTTTAAGAATTTTAAAAAATTGAAAAACGGGTACAATCTTTTATTTTAAAATTATTATTAATTTATTTAATTTAAATTTTATAAATTTTTAATTAAATTTATTTAAATACTTTATTATTTATTAATGTTATAATAATTTTATTTAGTTAAAGTTAAATCATATTACTTTAATTATATAAATTATTAAGAAAATTTTATTATAAAATAATATTAATTACTAAATTAAATTATTTATTTATATTTTATTTATTTATTTGATTTTATATATTGTTAATAATAAATATATAAATTAAGTACTATAGGGGTAATACTTAATTATTGTTAAGTTTTTATGTAAAATTTATAAAGAATTTTTAATTATTATAAAATTTTTATAAATTTATTGAGATTTAATTTATGGGAGTATTTACCAATTTTTTATTATGTATATTATAATATATTAGTATATAGGTATATAATTTATATATGTATATATAATTAAATAATTATTTTATTAAATTTAAATTTATGATTGTATGTATATTATATTCGTATTAATAATATTTATTTGTTAATACTAATTTTATTTATTTATATTATTATGAATTTTATATAAATATTATATTAAATTTTTATTTAATATAATAAAGTTTTATTTTGGCTTTAAGATTTGTTATTAATTTAATTTACATGTAAATTTTTGTGAGAATTTTTATTTATTTAAATAGTAAATAATATAATTTTATTCGCAGTAATTAATATTATTAATTAAAGAAATTTAGAAATAGTAATATTAAAGAGTATTGGCTAAATTTGTGCCAGCAGCCGCGGTTATACGAATAATACAAATGAATCTTTTTAGGAAAAGTTAAATTGTTTAATTAAAAATAAAAATAAATTTATTAGGTGAAATTTTAAATTTATATAATTTTAATTTTTAAAAATTGAAGCTTAAAAATTTTATTAATAAACTAGGATTAGATACCCTATTATTTAAAATGTAAAAAATAAACTTTAGGTAGTAGTAGTTATGTTCTTGAAACTTAAAAAATTTGGCGGTATTTTAGTCTATTCAGAGGAACCTGTTCTGTAATCGATAATCCACGATGGACCTAACTTAAATTTGTAATCAGTTTATATACCGTCGTTATTGGAATATTTTATAAGAATGTTAATTTTCAAGATTTTTTATAAGAAAGTATATCAGATCAAGGTGTAGCTTATATTTAAGTAGAAATGGGTTACAATAAATATATTTATACGGATATAAATTTGAAATTTTTATTGAAGGTGGATTTGATAGTAAAATTATATAGATTAATAATTTGATTTTAGCTCTAAAATATGCACACATCGCCCGTCACTCTTACTATTAAGGTAAGATAAGTCGTAACATAGTAGATGTACTGGAAAGTGTACCTAGAATGCAATTTAAAGCTTATTTAGTAAAGTATTTCATTTACATTGAAAAGATTTTTGTGCAAATCAATATAAATTGATTAATAGATATTTATTAATTTTATTAGTTATTGATTTATTATATTAAAAATAATTATAAAATGATTTGTTTTAGTATTTAATTAAGAAAAAATAATTTTAATTATAGTTTAATAGTATTGTGAAAGAAAATTGAAATAATTTGAAAAATTATTATTTTAAAAGAAAATTTAATTTATTGTACCTTGTGTATCAGGGTTTATTAAATAAAATCTTTTTATAAAGATTTCTCGATTTTAAAAGAGTTAATATATTATAAAAGTTATTGTAGCAAAATTATTTTACATAATATATTAGAAATGAAATGTTATTCGTTTTTAAAGGTATCTAGTTCTTTAAGAAATAAATTTAATTTAGGAATTTTTTATTATTTAGTTAAATATATTAATTGAATAAGTAATTAATTTTAATATTTTATGGGATAAGCTGTAAAATAAATTATTAAAAATAAATAAATATGTTAATAAATATAAGCTTAAAAATAGTTATTATTAATAAAATTGTTATAATTTATTTTATAAAGATTATTATTTATTAAATTTTAAATTTTTATTAAAGTTTATATTTTAATTGAAAAAATATAGTAATAATGATAAAATTAGTATATTTAATTGTATAAATAATTATAGATGATAAGTTTTTATAAAGAATTCGGCAAAAATAGTGTTCGCCTGTTTAACAAAAACATGTCTTTTTGAATTATTTTAAAAGTCTAGCCTGCCCACTGAATTATTTTAAATGGCCGCAGTATACTAACTGTGCAAAGGTAGCATAATCATTAGTCTTTTAATTGAAGGCTGGTATGAATGGTTGGACGAGATACTAACTGTTTCATAAGAATTTATAATAGAATTTTATTTTTTAGTCAAAAAGCTAAAATAAAATTAAAAGACGAGAAGACCCTATAAATCTTTATATTTAGATTATTATGATTGTGTAGATTAATTTTATTATAATAGTTGATAATATTTTATTGGGGTGATATTAAAATTTAATGAACTTTTAATTATTAGAATCATTAATTTATGAATAATTGATCCGTTAATAGCGATTAAAAAAATAAGTTACTTTAGGGATAACAGCGTAATTTTTTTGGAGAGTTCTTATCGATAAAAAAGATTGCGACCTCGATGTTGGATTAAGATATAATTTTAGGTGTAGCCGCTTAAATTTTAAGTCTGTTCGACTTTTAAATTCTTACATGATCTGAGTTCAAACCGGCGTAAGCCAGGTTGGTTTCTATCTTTAGTTAATTAAAATATTTCAGTACGAAAGGACCTAATATTTAATAAATTATTATTTTTATATTGAATATAATTAATATAACTATTTTGGCAGATTAGTGCAATAAATTTAGAATTTATTTATGTAATTTTTATTACAAATAGTACTTGTTTTTTTTAGAAAATTTATTATTTATTATTGGTAGATTATTATTAATTATTTTTGTATTAGTAAGAGTTGCTTTTTTAACTCTTTTAGAACGAAAAGTTTTAGGATATATTCAGATTCGTAAGGGTCCTAATAAAGTAGGAATTATAGGAATTCCTCAGCCATTTTGTGATGCAATTAAATTATTTACTAAGGAACAAACTTATCCTTTATTATCTAATTATATTTCTTATTATTTTTCTCCTGTATTTTCTTTATTTTTATCTTTATTAGTTTGAATATGTATACCAATATTTATTAAACTTTTTTCATTTAATTTAGGATTATTATTTTTTTTATGTTGTACTAGATTAGGAGTATACACAGTTATAATTGCGGGGTGGTCTTCTAATTCAAATTATGCTTTATTAGGAGGATTACGAGCTGTAGCTCAAACTATTTCTTATGAAGTAAGTTTAGCTTTAGTATTGTTAAGTTTTATTTTTTTAATTGGAGGTTACAATATATTAATATTTTATAAATATCAAATATTTATTTGATTTTTATTTATTATATTTCCTATGGCTTTAGTTTGATTTAGAATTTCTTTAGCAGAAACAAATCGTACACCTTTTGATTTTGCTGAAGGAGAGTCAGAGTTAGTTTCTGGGTTTAATGTTGAATATAGAAGAGGAGGATTTGCATTAATTTTTTTAGCTGAATATGCTAGAATTTTATTTATGAGAATATTATTTTGTGTAATATTTTTAGGAAGAGATGTATTTTCAATTTTTTTTTATGTAAAGTTAACATTTATTTCTTTTATATTTATTTGAGTCCGTGGAACTTTACCTCGGTTTCGGTATGATAAATTAATATATTTAGCTTGAAAGAGTTTTTTACCTTTTTCATTAAATTTTTTATTATTTTTTGTAGGATTAAAAATTTTTTTAGTTTATTTTATTTAGGTAATAAATTTTAGTAAAGTTAATAGAAAATTTAATTCCTATCTTATGTTTTCAAAACATATGCTTATATCAAGCTCATTAACTAATTTAATAAGTTATCTCATCATTTTACGATTAATGGATTAAATAGAAAGTAAGAAAAATAAATTACTGTTAAGATTTGACCAACAAGTACATAGGGTTCTTCAACTGGTCGAGCTCCGATTCATGTCAATAAAATTACTGTAACAGTTATTATTCAGAATAAAATTTGATTAATTGGGTAGAATTGGATTCCTCGAAATTTTCTTAAATGGTAGAATGGTAAAATTGCTAAAATTGCAATTGATAAAACTAAAGCAATTACACCTCCTAATTTATTAGGGATTGAACGTAAAATAGCGTAAGCAAAAAGAAAATATCATTCAGGTTGAATATGAACAGGAGTTACTAAAGGATTTGCTGGAATAAAATTATCTGGGTCTCCTAATAAATAAGGATTAATTAATACTAATAAAATAAGAATTGTTGTTATTACAATAAATCCAACAATGTCCCTGAAAGTAAAATAAGGATGGAAGGGGATTTTATCTGTATTTGAATTTAGTCCGATAGGATTATTAGAACCTGTTTCATGGAGAAATAAAATATGAATTATTGTTATAGCAAGAACAATAAATGGTAAGATAAAATGAAAAGTAAAAAATCGGGTAAGAGTAGCATTATCTACAGCAAATCCTCCTCAAACTCATTGAACTAAGTCAATTCCTAAATAAGGAATTGCTGATAATAAATTAGTAATTACTGTTGCTCCTCAGAAAGACATTTGACCTCATGGTAGAACATAACCTATAAAAGCTGTTCCTATAACTAAAAATAAAATAATTACTCCTACTAGTCAAGTTGGGGTGAATAGGTATGATCTATAATAGATTCCACGTCCTACATGTAAATAGATACAAATAAAAAAAAATGATGCACCATTAGCGTGTAAAGTTCGTAATAATCATCCATAATTTACATCTCGACAGATATGATTTACTCTATTAAAGGCTAAATTAATATCTGCGGTGTAATGTATAGCTAAAAATAATCCAGTTAAAATTTGAATTATTAAGCATAAAAATAATAATGATCCGAAATTTCATCAGGCTGAAATATTTCTAGGAGCAGGTAGGTCTACTAGTGCTCTGTTAGCAATTCTTAAAATAGGGTGTTTGATTCGTAAAGGTTTATTCATTAGTTAGATAATGGTCGAAGTGGACCCTTAAATAATTTAGTAATTTTTACAACTGCGATTAATGTAATTAATAAATAATTTATTAGAAGAATAGTTATTAAATTTGTTGGATAGTTGTATAATTTATTTAATGATAAAGAGTTTTCTAATAAAAATGAATTTAAATTAGTTATGGGATTTATTTCTAAATTTGAAAATTGAGTAATAATAGATTTATCTATAATAAATAATGAAATTAAAGCCATAAAAAATACTATTAATGATACTAATGTTAGTTTAATAGAAAAAGTAAATATTTCGTTAGAGGCTAATGATGTTACGTAAATAAATAAAACAAGTATACCTCCTAAAAAAACTAAAAAAAGAATATAAGAAAATCAAAATCTTTTTGTTATTAATCCTGATGTTATACAAATTAATGTAGTTTGAATAAGAAGAGTCAATCCTATAGCTAATGGATGTTTTATATTTATAAAAATAAAACTAAAAATAAATAATAAAGATAATAAAATTCATTGAATAATATCAAGAGGTAGTTTAATTAAAATATTAATTTTGGGGATTAATGATAAAGTAATTTCTTTTCTCTTGAAGTTTTAAAAGAAAATTTCTTATTTTTGATTTACAAGACCAATGTTTTTATTAAACTATTAAAACTAATGTTAATAATTTTAAGTTTTAGTTTACCAAGAATTCTGTTTATTATAGGAGTTTTTGTTTTTGTTTCTAATCGTAAACATTTATTATCTATATTATTAAGATTAGAATATATAGTTTTAAGATTATTTTTATTATTATTTATTTATTTAAATATATTAAATTACGAATTTTTTTTTAGAATGATATTTTTAACTTTTAGAGTTTGTGAAGGTGCTTTGGGGCTATCCATTTTAGTTTCTATAATTCGTACTCATGGAAATGATTATTTTCAAAGATTTAATATTTTACAATGTTAAAAATTATTATTTTTATTTTATTTTTATTTCCTTTATGTTTTATATATAATGTGTATTGAATGGTTCAAAGTTTTTTATTTATATTAAGATTTATTTTTATTTTAATAAATATGTATAGAAATTATTTTATATCAATTTCTTATTTATTTGGTTGTGATATAATTTCTTATGGGTTAATTTTATTGAGATTATGAATTATTTCTTTAATATTAATGGCTAGTGAATCAGTTTTTAAGTATAATAATTATGTAAATTTATTTTTATTGAATATTGTGTTACTATTATTATTATTAGTATTAACTTTTAGAAGAATAAGATTATTTATGTTTTATTTATTTTTTGAAAGAAGTTTAATTCCTACATTATTTTTAATTTTAGGGTGAGGGTATCAACCAGAACGTTTACAAGCTGGAGTTTATTTATTATTTTATACTTTATTAGTTTCTTTACCTATATTAGTGGGTATTTTTTATGTATACAAGTCATCAGGAACTATAAATTTTTATTTATTAAATAATTATATATTTGATTTACAAATTTTATATTTTTCATTAGTAATAGCTTTTTTAGTAAAAATGCCTATATTTTTAGTTCATTTATGATTACCTAAGGCTCATGTAGAAGCTCCTGTTTCAGGGTCTATAATTTTAGCCGGTATTATATTAAAATTGGGGGGGTATGGTTTATTACGAGTTTTCCCATTTTTACAAATTATAGGATTAAAATTTAATTTTATTTGAATTAGAATTAGATTAGTAGGAGGGGTTTTAGTTAGATTAATTTGTTTATGTCAAACAGATTTAAAGGCATTAATTGCTTATTCTTCTGTTGCTCATATAGGTATTGTATTATCTGGATTAATAACTATAACATATATAGGAATTTGTGGTTCTTATACTTTAATAATTGCTCATGGATTATGTTCTTCTGGATTATTTTGTTTAGCAAACATTTCTTATGAACGGTTAGGTAGACGAAGATTACTTATTAATAAGGGTTTATTAAATTTTATGCCTTCTATAGCATTGTGGTGATTTTTGTTAAGTTCAGCTAATATAGCGGCTCCTCCTACATTAAATTTATTAGGAGAAATTTCTTTAATTAATAGAATCGTTAGTTGATCTTGAATTTCTATATTTATGTTATCTTTATTATCTTTTTTTAGAGCAGCTTATACTTTATATTTATATGCTTATAGACAACACGGAAAAATTTTTTCTGGAAGTTATTCATTTAGAGGAGGTACAATTCGAGAATTTTTACTTTTATTTTTACATTGATTTCCTTTAAATTTATTAATTTTAAAAAGAGATGTATGTATATTATGATTATATTTAAATAGTTTAAAAAAAATATTGATTTGTGGTGTCAATGATAAGAGTTTATCTTTTTAAATCGTGAAATATTTATCTATTTGTAGAATTAGATTTGTTTGTTTATTTTTTTGTAGAATTTTATCTTTTTTAATAGGATTAATTTTTATTTTAAATGATTATGCAATTTTTATTGAATGGGAAGTTGTTTCTATAAATTCTATAAGAATTGTTATAACTTTATTATTTGATTGAATAAGTTTATTATTTGCTTCTTTTGTTTTAATAATTTCTTCATTAGTTATTTTTTATAGAAAGGAATATATAGAAAGTGATTATAAAATTAATCGATTTATTATACTTGTATTGATATTTGTTACTTCAATAATATTATTAATTATTAGTCCTAATTTAATTAGAATTTTATTAGGATGAGACGGGTTAGGTCTTGTTTCTTACTGTTTGGTAATTTATTTTCAAAATGTTAAATCTTATAATGCAGGAATATTGACTGCGCTATCTAATCGGATTGGAGATGTTGCTTTATTATTAGCTATTGCTTGAATATTAAATTATGGAAGATGAAATTATATTTTTTATTTAGAAGTAATAATAAATAATTTTGAAATATTATTTATTGGTAGATTAGTAATGTTAGCAGCAATGACTAAAAGTGCCCAGATTCCTTTTTCTTCTTGGTTACCTGCAGCTATAGCAGCTCCTACACCAGTTTCTGCTTTAGTTCATTCTTCTACTTTAGTAACAGCTGGAGTTTATTTATTAATTCGATTTAATGTTGTTTTAAGAAATTCTTGAATAGGAAATTTTTTATTGCTTTTATCCGGACTAACTATATTTATAGCTGGAGTTGGGGCTAATTATGAATTTGATTTGAAAAAAATTATTGCTTTATCTACTTTAAGTCAATTGGGGTTAATAATAAGAATTTTATCGATAGGATTTTATAAATTAGCTTTTTTTCATTTATTAACTCATGCTTTATTTAAAGCATTATTATTTATGTGTGCTGGAGCTATTATTCATAATATGAATAATTCTCAGGATATTCGTTTAATGGGTAGTTTAAGTATAATAATACCTTTAACTTCTTCTTGTTTTAATGTTGCTAATTTAGCTTTATGTGGTATACCATTTTTAGCCGGATTTTATTCAAAAGACTTAATTCTTGAAATAGTTTCTTTATCTTATATAAATATATTTTCTTTTTTTTTATATTTTTTTTCTACTGGTCTTACTGTATGTTATTCTTTTCGTTTAGCTTATTATACTATAACAGGTGATTCAAATTTTTCTTCATTAAATATATTAAATGATGAAGGGTGAGTAATATTAAAAAGTATATTAGGGTTATTAATTTTAAGAATTTTTGGTGGGAGAATATTAGTATGATTAATTTTTCCTACTCCAATTGTTGTTATTTTACCATATTATTTAAAATTATTAACTTTATTTGTTTGTTTAACAGGTGGTTTAGCTGGTTATTTAATTTCAAATGTTTCTATGTTTTTTTTTAATAAGGCTTTAAATAATTATAATTTATCTTATTTTTTAGGTTCTATATGGTTTATACCTTATATTTCTACTTATGGAATTATTAGTTATCCTTTAGTTATTGGTAATCGAGCATTAAAATCTTTTGATCAGGGTTGGTCTGAGTATTTTGGTGGGCAACAGTTATATTCAGAATTGGTGGTTAATTCTAAATTAAATCAAATGTTACAAAATAATAATTTGAAAATTTATTTATTAAGTTTTATTTTTTGAATTATAATTTTGTATTTATATGTACTTTTTTTTTATTCAAATAGCTTATATTTAGAGTATGACACTGAAGATGTTAGGGAGATTAATTAATCTTTGAATATAGTGAATTTTTATTAGTAATTTATAAAAATAAATAATTTTAATTTTACAATGAAAATGTAAGGTTTTTATTAAACTATATAAACTAGAAGTATAAATGGAATTTAACCATTAAAAGAAAAAAGTTAGCAGCTTTTACTTGAACATCATACTTCTTTAATTGGAGAATTTACTCAGTTCTATCATTAACAGTGATAAGCCTCTTTTTGGCTTCAATTAAAGAATAAGGGTAGTGTTACCTAAGATTAGGTCGAAACTAATTGCAATAAATCGCTTCATATTCAAGGTAGATTGAAATATCAATACTTTTTGAATGCAAATCAAATGTTATAATTAACTACAACCCTGGTTAATTTGATCAATTAAGCATTCCTTGATTTCATTCATGGTATAATCCTAATAATAAAATTAAAATAAAAATAATGGATGTAATTGTTCATACCATTAAATTAGAAAATTTAATAATTAAAATAATTGGTAAAATTAAGGCAATTTCTACATCAAAAATTAAAAAAATAATAGTAATTAAAAAAAATCGTAAAGAAAAAGGTAATCGAGAGGAAGATTTTGGGTCAAATCCACATTCAAAAGGAGATGCTTTTTCTCGGTCTACAATTGATTTTTTTGACAAAATGGATGCAATAAGTATTACTACAATTGAAATAAATAAAATAATTGAACTAATGGTTAAAATTGATAAAATTATCTATACTATTAATAACAGACCTTATGATTGGAAGTCATATATACTTTTTATACTATATAGATAAAAATTATCCTCCTCATCAATAAATTGATACATAAAGGAATAATCAAACAATATCAACAAAATGTCAGTATCAGGCGGCAGCTTCAAATCCAAAGTGGTGATTTTTAGAAAAATGGTTATTTAAATGTCGGATTAAGCAAATTAAAAGGAATGTTGTTCCAATTAAAACATGAATTCCATGGAATCCTGTTGCTATAAAAAAAGTTGACCCATAAACTGAGTCCGCAATAGTAAAAGGAGCTTCAATATATTCGTAAGCTTGAAGAATAGTAAAATAGATTCCTAAAATTACTGTAAAAAATAAACCTTGAGTTGCTTGAGAATGATTATTTTCTATAAGTCTGTGATGAGCTCATGTTACTGTAATTCCTGAAGTTAATAAAATTACAGTATTAAGAAGAGGAATTTGAAAAGGATTAAAAGGAGTAATTCCTATTGGAGGTCATAATGCTCCTAATTCAATTGATGGAGATAAACTTCTATGAAAAAATGCTCAAAAAAATGAAACAAAAAATAATACTTCTGATAGAATAAATAGAATTATTCCTCATCGTAATCCTGTAGTTACTGATTCTGTATGAAGTCCTTGAAAAGTTCCTTCACGTGAAACATCTCGTCATCACTGATATACAGTTAAAATTGTAATTACGTTACCTAATAAAAGAAGAGAAGTATCGTATTGATGAAATCATTTTACTATACCAGCAACTGTTGTTATTGCCCCAATTGAACCTGTTAAAGGCCATGGTCTATAATCTACTAAGTGAAATGGGTGGTTAGAGTGTGTTGACATTAATTTACTTCTCTAGAATAAAGAGTTCTAAGAACTGCAAATACATATGATTGAATTATAGCTACAGCAGATTCTAATACTAATAAAGCAATTTGTATAATAATTAATACACTTAATAAAATTGTTGATATAGAAGGTCCTGTATTTCCTAAAAGTGTTAATAATAAATGGCCTGCAATTATATTAGCTGTTAATCGCACAGCTAAAGTTCCTGGTCGAATAATGTTTCTAATAGTTTCGATACATACTATAAATGGTATTAAAATAGCTGGAGTTCCTTGTGGAACTAGATGAGCAAATATATGTTGAGTATTATTGATTCATCCAAATAGTATAAAACAAAGTCATAATGGTAAGGCTAATGTTAATGTAAGGGTTAAGTGACTTGTACTTGTAAAAATATATGGGAATAATCCTATAAAATTATTAAATAGAATTATTGAAAATAGGGAAGTAAAAATAAAAGTTGATCCATTAGCTCCTAAAGGTCCTAATAGAGTTTTAAATTCACGATGAAGAGTTAATAAAATGTTATTTCAGAAGATATGGTATCGAGAAGGTATTAATCAATATATAGAGGGAATTATTAAAATACCTAAAAATGTTCTTATTCAATTTAGTGATAAATTAAATACACTTGATGAAGGGTCAAATACTGAAAATAAGTTTGTTATCATTTTCAATTTAATGAATTAGTAGAAATAGAATCTACGTTTTTTGAAGATTTAGGTATAGAAGGAGTAAATGAGTAATAATTTATTATATTAAAAATTATAAATGCAATAGAAAAAATAATAAATAAGCTTAATCAACTAATTGGAGCTATTTGAGGAATTAAAAAATATCAATTGGTTGATAATTTTAGTTTGACAAACTAATGTTATTAATTTAACTAATTTTTTCATTAGAAGTAAGTGCTAATTTACTATATAATGGTTTAAGAGACCAGTACTTGCTTTCAGTCATCTAATGAAGAATTTATATTATTAGAAATTCATTTAATAAAATAATTAGTAGGAATTCTTTCAATAACAATAGGTATAAAACTGTGATTAGCTCCACAAATTTCTGAGCATTGTCCATAGAATAATCCAGGGCGATTTACTAAAAAATTGGTTTGATTTAAACGACCAGGAGTTCCATCTACCTTAACTCCTAAAGCAGGGATAGTTCATGAGTGGATTACATCTGCAGCTGTTACTAAGATTCGAATTTGAGAATTTATAGGTAATACTACTCGATTGTCTACGTCAAGTAAACGAAAACTATCTACAGAAATTTCATTTGTTGGAATTATGTAAGAATCGAATTCAATATTTTCAAAGTCTGAATATTCATAACTTCAGTATCATTGATGACCAATTGCTTTTAAAGTAATAGAAGGTTCATTAATTTCATCTAATAAATATAGAAGTCGTAAAGAAGGAAAAGCAATAAATAATAGAATAATTGCAGGTAGAATTGTTCAAATAATTTCAATTGTTTGTCCATGAAGTAAATATCGGTTAATATATTTGTTAAAAAAAAGTATAAATATTAAATAACCTACTAAAATAGTAATTATTACTAGAATTAAAAGAGCGTGATCATGAAAAAAAATTAATTGTTCTATTAATGGTGAAGAACTATCTTGTAAACCTAAATTAGCTCATGTTGACATTAGTTTCTAATAAAAGTAAAATACTTTATATATGGAGCTTAAATCCATTGCACTAATCTGCCATATTAGAAATTAGTTAATAAAGGTAATTCAGAATAACTATGTTCAGCTGGCGGAGTATTTTGAAGTCATTCAATTGAAGAATTTAGTTGAATTGGGTATAATACTAATCGTTGAGAAATTAATCTTTCTCAAATAATATAGAAAAAATATAAAATTCCTAGAAGAGAAATTGATGATCCAATTGTTGATACAACATTTCAAGTTGTGTAAGCATCTGGGTAATCAGAGTAACGACGAGGTATCCCTGCTAACCCTAAGAAATGTTGTGGGAAGAATGTTAGATTTACCCCAATAAACATAATTGTAAATTGTCTTTTTAATAATTTATTATTTAATGTTAATCCAGTAAATAATGGGTATCAATGGACAAATCCAGCTATAATAGCAAATACTGCTCCTATAGAAAGAACATAATGAAAGTGAGCAACTACATAGTAAGTATCATGAAGTATAATGTCAATAGATGAATTAGCAAGAACAACTCCTGTTAGACCTCCTACTGTGAATAAAAATACAAATCCTAAAGCTCATAAAATAGAAGGAGAATAATTTAATTGAGTTCCATAAAGAGTAGCAAGTCAACTAAAAATTTTAATTCCTGTTGGTACAGCAATAATTATGGTAGCAGAAGTGAAATAAGCTCGAGTATCAACGTCTATACCTACAGTAAATATATGATGAGCTCATACAATAAATCCTAATAAACCAATAGCTAGTATAGCATAAATTATTCCTAAAGAACCAAAAGTTTCCTTTTTACCAGATTCTTGACTAATAATATGAGAAATTATTCCAAATCCAGGTAAAATTAAAATGTAAACTTCTGGATGACCAAAAAATCAAAAAAGATGTTGGTATAGAATAGGATCTCCTCCTCCCGCTGGGTCAAAAAATGAGGTATTTAGATTTCGATCTGTTAATAATATCGTAATAGCTCCGGCTAAAACTGGCAGAGATAATAAAAGTAATAAAGCTGTAATTACTACAGATCAAACAAATAAAGGTATTCGATCAAATGTAATACCAGTTGATCGTATATTGATAACTGTAGTAATAAAATTTACTGCACCTAAAATTGAAGAGATTCCAGCTAGGTGTAAAGAAAAAATAGCTAAATCAACAGAAGCTCCCCCATGAGCAATATTAGACGATAGTGGAGGGTAAACTGTTCATCCTGTTCCAGCTCCGTTTTCCACTATACTACTTACTAATAGTAAAGTTAAGGCAGGTGGAAGAAGTCAAAATCTTATATTATTTATTCGAGGGAATGCTATATCTGGAGCTCCTAATATTAAAGGGACTAATCAATTTCCAAATCCACCAATTATAATAGGTATAACTATAAAAAAAATTATAATGAAAGCATGAGCCGTAACAATTACATTATAAATTTGGTCGTCTCCAATTAATGCTCCAGGATGACCTAGTTCTGCTCGGATAAGAATTCTTAAAGAAGTTCCTACTATTCCTGATCAAGCACCAAAAATAAAGTATAATGTACCAATATCTTTATGATTAGTAGAGAATAACCATTGTCGCGATTAAATGGCTGAATTTTAGGCAATAGACTGTAAATCTATTTATGAGAGTTATTCTCTTTAATCATAAAGGCTTTATAGTCAATAATGACATTAGACTGCAATTCTAAAGGAGTAAAAATTTACTAAGGCTTAAAAGATTATTCTTATATTTATAGCTTTGAAGGCTATTAGTTTATTTAACTTAAAGCCTTAATATAAAAAATATAAGCATGAAATTAAGAATAATCCAAATGATGAAATATATGAACAAATTATAAAAATAAGTATATAATTTGATTTATAAAAAGTAAAAGTAGATCAATTATTTTCATGATAATTTAGTATGAAGGCTCTGTAAGATACTCGTATATAAAAATATAAGGTAATTAAAGTTATTAGTACTATGAATGTCAATAAAAATAATTGATTATTTATTGTTAGAGATTGAATTACTATCCATTTTGGGAAAAATCCTAAAAATGGAGGAAGTCCTCCTAATGATAATAAATTAAAAAATAAAAAAAATTTTAATGATTTTGAATGAAAAAATAAAGAAAAAAGTTGATTTATATGAGAAGTTTTAAATATATTAAATATAAAAATTATTGCAAATGTTAAAAAAGAATATATTATAAAGTAAACTATTCATAATGTATTTCTATTATATATTGCAGCTAGTATTCATCCTAGGTGATTAATTGAAGAATAAGCTATTAATTTACGTAATGAAGTTTGATTTAATCCTCCTAATGCACCGATTAATCTTGATATAATGATTCTTGTAATAATTAAAGGTTTAAAAATGATATAAGAAATTAATATTAAAGGGGCAATCTTTTGTCAAGTTATTAAAATTAATGCATTTAATCATGATAAACCTTCTATTACATTAGGGAATCAAAAATGGAAAGGAGCTGATCCTCTTTTTAATAAAAGTGAAGAAAAAATCATTATTTCTATAAAATAATTTGAATTTATTTTATGTGAATTTAATAAATACAAAATTATAGCAAATAATAAAGTTGATGAAGCTAAAGCTTGGGTAAGGAAATACTTTAATGAAGCTTCTGTTGATATTAATTTATCATCTCTTATTAGGGGGATAAAAGCTAATAAATTAATTTCTAAACCCATTCAAGCACCTAGCCATGAATTAGCAGAAATAGAAATTATGGTTCCTATTATTAAAATTCCGAAAAATATAATTTTAGATGGATTATTAAAAATTAAAAAGAAAAGGATTATAACCTTTATAAATGGGGTATGAGCCCAGTAGCTTGATTAGCTTATCTTTTTATATTTTGGTGTATGATGCACAAAAGTTTTTGATACTTTTAGAAATAGTTTAATTCTATTAAATATAATTGATATATATATATAATTAATAATTTAATAAAATAAATTTTATAAATGATAATGAATGTAATTTTATTACATGATTTACCCTATCAAGGTAACCCTTTTATCAGGCAATTCACT